TGTTAGGAATCTCTTATGATAATCATCCACGTCTTAAACGTATCTTGATGCCGGAAAGTTGGATAGGCTGGCCCCTACGTAAGGACTATATTACCCCCAATTTCTATGAAATACAAGATGCTCATTGAATGATAAGAAACTTATGTATGTTCACTTCTATGACACGACTCCAGACTTCATTTAAGTCAAATCAAGAATATTTTTACGTTCTGTTCTAAATGAAACAGAGTAACCGGACTCCAATTCGTATTATGGAAGGGCTAAAAAAAAAGGCTTTTTGTAAGATATCTCATAATTTAATTTGTAAGATATCTCATATGAGCAGAAACTATAAATAAGATGAATCAAAAAAGTTCCGCACCATAAACCTTGTACCGCGCACATCACTTAGTAAAGTAACGTAAGTAGGAGTGAAGAAATAGAATATAAATATGAAAAAAATGAAAAGGGATCGAATTTTATTTGTACTGTGTCTGAAATGCATCTTGTCTATTGCTATCCTTCAACTCTTGTAGATTTTTGAAACTTTTTAGCCAACTTATTTATTTTATATATATATTTACCTTTTAAGTGAGAATTTGTATAAATATCGATGTGATATAGTATTGGGATGTCAGGAACCAGACTTGAACTGGTGACACGAGGATTTTCAGTCCTCTGCTCTACCAACTGAGCTATCCCGACCATTTTTTGCGCATCATTCTACTACAGTAGAGTATTTGTATCTATGTCAATAACCAAAAAATATTTTAAAATCTTACCTAGTCCCTGAATTTTTGAGATCTTCCAAAAGTTTATTTATTTTTTTATTTGAATCCTTGATGAAACAAAAAAGAAGTAAAATGGGATTTTTGGGGATAGAGGGACTTGAACCCTCACGATTTCTTAAGTCGACGGATTTTCTTCTTACTACAAATTTCATTGTTGTCAGTATTGACATGTAGAACGGTACTCTCTCTTTATTCTCGTCCGATTAATTCGTTTTTCAAAAGATCTATCAGACTCTGGAATCAATGATTTGATCATTAAATATTCGATTCTTCCTTCAACTTCCAACTTTGGTTGGAATAGATTCCTAATTGACTTTGCATTTTTTTTCATATCATATATATTCAATTCATTTCATATATAATGTCATATACATATATATCATATATATATATAATGGAATCGGGTCATGATTAATCGTTTGATATGTCAGTATGTGTACGTACGTATTGGGTATATAGAGTTCCCCTTTTCATAATTTTGATGGAGGGATTCCAACTACTAACATAACGTAATCAATTCCATTCGTTAGAACAGCTTCCATTGAGTCTCTGCACCTATCCTTTTTTGATTTTTGATTCTAGTTTTTTTGATAAACCAAACCTTTTCAAATCTCAAATAAAGATTTGGCTCAGGATTGCCCATTTTTAATTCCAGGGTTTCTCTGAATTTGGAAGTTAGCACTTAGTGGGTTTCCATACCAAGGCTCAATTCAATCAAGTCCGTAGCGTCTACCAATTTCGCCATATCCCCCTTTCTACTTCTTTGATTTATCTTGAAACCGTTGAATTCATTAGATAATGATTCTTATATTGTATTGGAAAAGTGTATACTGCTATTTTCTTTTTCGCCACCCTCTATTATTTCATCTTTATTGGATAAACTATATTTGTTTCAATCAGAACTGATTCTATTATTGATATATCTGCAATTCAATATGGATACATATATCCCAGATATATACGCTTCCCCCCTCTTTCATTTTTACGGCACGATTTGCAATACTGGAACGGTCGATATTCATTCTTTCTTATCTCCTACGTTTCTAAATGAAACCTGAAGAATACCTCATTCTTGTATCTTTATTCTCCTTTTCTTATTCTTTTCTGATCTGAGAACCGATCGAGTAGTTAATAGAATTAATATAGTTTGCTATAACTGCTCTAAAAAATAATTCCATTTTTTTATAGTCAAAATTTCAAGTTTGATAATATCATGTCATGATATTTTATTTTAATCATATAAAATATATATATTGAATTATTTTGAATATTTAATTGTTTAATAATTTATTTAATAATATAATACTAAATGAAAAAAAAATTCATAATTGAATACTAAAATACTCAAATTATACTTATAAATACTTATTAAATACTTATATTATAGTGATAGTTATTAGATAGTTAAAGTTAATTTACTAAATTCAAATTCTAAATGAATTTGAGTATTTTAGTATTCAATTATGAATTTTTTAATAGCTAACTAAGATCAGGTACTTTATAGAATTCCTATACATTTCTGTTATGCGAGCCCGCTTAGCTCAGAGGTTAGAGCATCGCATTTGTAATGCGATGGTCATCGGTTCGACTCCGATAGCCGGCTTTTTCTCTATCTATTTTTTTCCATGATTGACAATCCCCCTTCGCCATTTCCCCAAATGTTGGGTCGCCAATCGGATCTATTATGTGGTGATAACTTGTAACTAGAAATCCAAAAATACAAAATGGAG